AGGCCATGAACTAGATCAGAATCATTCTCAACGAATCCATAAGAAGCGATCCAATTTTTTTCATCGTGTCTGGATGAAGACCAAAGATCTTGAGCGACCGATCCGGCAGAACAACTCAAAAGATAAAGAAGTATCGTTAATTTCTTCATGCTCGTTCCAAGTTCGAAGTACCATTTGTACAAATAAGAATCCCCTCCCTTACATGATTTCTTCTTCATATAGATAGATATAGGATCTATGGGGCAATTACTTAGAAGTACATTTTGTGTAACAGCCCTTCCTATCTGATAGAAAAGGATCCCATGATCCTGAACCGATCTTATCTGGGATCGAAAATCCCAAGTTTTTCTATGAAGAGCTGATCTAATTGTATTAGTTTCTATAATGGATTTCTTCTGTGTAATACTAATCGATAGGGCCTCATTAATAAGTGCTACAAGATCTCGCGCATTGGAACCCATGGTTATGGACCCGAATCCGTTAGTATGGAACATCTTCTTTTCCAAGTGAAATCCCCTAGTATATGAAAGAATGAAAAAGTGCTTTCGTTGTTGTGGAAGAAGAAGCCTTCGTATCTTAATGCATGTATTTAATTTATTCGGAGCTATTAGAGCGGGATCCACTTTTTGGGGAATATGAGTCGAAGCAATAACAAGAATCTTTCCAGTGGAACATCTTTCACAATCCCTGGAGAGATAGTTCTCTAATAGACCGAGGGATAAGTAATTCGACTCATTCACATGCAGATCATGAATGTTTGGAATCCATATTATGCAAGGAGACATTGCTTTTGCTAATTCGAATTGAAGGGTGATATCAAATCGGTCTATTTTTGGCGTCATATACATAGTTAGCACATTCGTCATAGTTAGCAGCTCCGTATCAATATCAAGGTCATCATCACTATCATCAATATCGTCACTATCATCAATATCGTCACTATCATCAATATCGATATCATCAATAAGATAACCCTTAGGCTTGTCATCCAGGAACTTGTTCGGAAATACCGTAATGAAAGGAACATAGGAGTTTGTCGCTAGGTATTTGACCAAACAGGATCGTCCAGTTCCTATAGAACCTATCACTAAAATACCTCTAGAAGGGGATAGGGCTAAGCGGAGCGAAAAGGGTTTTCCATGAGGAGATGGGGAATGAAAACTATTAGCCCCACACGAGGTTTGTGAATAAGTGATTGTCTGATAATGAGCAAGGAATATCCGTCTTTCTGCTAAACAGGATCTATTGAACTCATAATTCATTAGATCCTTTTTATGAATGTCAACTAAGTATCGTAAGGAAATTGATCCCGGTTGTTCAATCATTTGATAACCAGAGTCATTCTTTGATAAATGATCACTATGAGTCAGACTCAATAGAATTTGATCAATCCTTTTTTCTGTCGTTAAGGTGGAGAACTGAACCAAGAATTCTCTTTCTTCATCATCAATCGAATCACTGTTCGCGACCCAGAATTCTATTTTCTCATCAATCCAATCACCATTCACGTTTTTTCTTTTTCTTATCAATGAATAGATCTCTTTACTTGTACGACTTAGATGTCTCGTATTTCTCGAAAAAATGATTCGATTGATGGGATTTGGTATGATACTTACAAGATCGATGAGATTGATCTTCCAATATTTATTCTTAGAACGTATTGATTTGACCCCATAAGCGGGACCACCACCCAATAGCATGTTGCCACCAGAAGCAGAACCCCGTATTTCTTCCAGAGAATCTCCTAATTGTTCCAGAACAACTAGAAAGAGATTCTTTAACCAGAAAGAATTCAGTTCAGATGTAGGATACCTATCCAGAAGTTTTCGAAATTCCATCATACATGATGGAATCATCAAAGATTTGATCTTTTCTAACTCTGTCTGTAACTCACTAGAGGCTCGGGAAACAAAGAGAAGATGTATACGAACGAGATATCCAGCAACAAGAAGAAGGAAAAAGATGGAATAGAGGAACTCCCGAGCATTTGTTGATCTCAGATGTGCCCATATCAATGGAACGGGTGACTCATTATTTCGATGAATCATTTCTTCGGACAGAAGAAGATTCTGTAAACATTGACTCGAAATCTCACTTATCAGAGTCCATTGTGGAAGAATCTTCTGAGGAATTGGCCGTGATATATCTGATCCATGCATCATATCATGAAAAATGGATACAAATTTTTGACTACTACTCAGTATCGGCAATGGGTCTGAAAGAGTATCTAAAAGGGTGAAATTGAGATATTTGCACCCTGTCGAAGTAAGGAACCATGGCATATATGTTTGGAACAGATTCCATTTTGAGAAATTTGAAAAAGCACTATCTCGTTGAAAGGTTCTATACATCTGCCCTTTCTCAACGCATTTCTTTAGACAAAGACTCCGTTTTTTCCTCTTTCCGGATGGTAAAGACTTCTCAGAACATGGAGTGTGGATCAAACCCATGTTTGAATTGAAACTGAGATACTGATGCAAGTTATTCCCTTCTGAATCAG